AATTATGAAATGAAAGATATTACATAGAAAAATGAAAGATATTACATAGAAAGAATAATTATGAAATGAAAGATATTACATAGAAAAATGAAAGATATTACATAGAAAGAATAATTATGAAATGAAAGATATTACATAGAAAGAATAATTATGAAATGAAAGATATTACATAGAAAGAATAATTTCAAAATGAAAGATATTACATAGAAAGAATAATTATGAAATGAAAGATATTACATAGAAAGAATAATTTCAAAATGAAAGATATTACATAGAAAGAATAATTATGAAAATAACTATTCAAAAAAAATAACTACCATCTTATACAACAAAAGGAGATTCGTAATGGTTTTCAAATCGTTTCTACTGGTTAATCTCGTATCCGTATCCATGAAGATAACCAATTCCGTCGTTATGGTCGGACTCTATTATGGATTTATTAGCGCATTTTCCATGGGGTCCTCTTATCTCTTCCTTCTCCGACCGCGGTTTTTGGAAAAAGACCCAGACGCAATCGAAAAGAAGGTATCAGAAACTGCAGGTTTTTTTACAGGACAATTTTTGGTATTCATATCAATCCTTTATGTGCCTCTGCATCTAGCGTTAGGCAAACCTCATACAATATTTTTACTAGCTGGACCGTATTTTTTCGTTCATTTCTTATCCAACAATAGCGACCAAGACGCGGACCTTTTTGCTTTGGAATTTACTAATGCAATACGGAATCTTAGGATTCTATGGTTATTCCTGAATAATTTGCTTTTTCAATTATTCAGCCTTAGCCTTTTGGCAAGGCCCATGTTAACCAGATTAAGCCACATTTATATTTTTCGATGCAACAATAACAATAAGATTTTATTTGTCCTAAGTAGCTTTGTTGGTTGGTTAATTGGTCATATTTTAATCCTGAAATGGTTTGGATTGGTATTTTTTTGGATACTTAGATTTATTAGATCGAAGAGAATGAAGTACATTACATCTAATGTAATTATTCCATCGACTAAGTACATTAGAGAAAAATGGAGAAATTCTTTTGTTCCTGGTTTAATTCGTGAGATTTTAAGCAGGAAAGAGGTTGAATCGGTATTAGTCAGGATAAAGAATTCTAAGGAATTAGACGATGCACTGTGGTGGATAAGGAGTTCTTCGCTAGTAAACGACATAAAATTTACGCTTCGATTTTATCTTAAGTTGCTACTTCGTGGATTTGAGAATAGGTTCATGAGATTAAAATTCATAGATGATATGGAGCACCTCTTTACTATTGTCTTATTTGCTACCTTTCTTTTCTATTTAGATCGAACACCCCTTACATTTCCAGACCCGGGCGACAAAATAATAGGAATGCGAAAAAAAGTATTGCGGGCAATCGAAGCTGAGCAACTAGAAGTTTTGGAAAAGGAGATGGAAGCTTTGGAAGAGGAGATGCAAGAGAGAGAAGAGAAATCCCCCGAAGAACCTAGTTCTCCTTCCCTTCTTTCGGAAGAAAGGAGGGATCCGAAGGAAATCGAGAAAACGGACGAGAATTTGGAGTTCGCAATGTTGAAAGACAAAAATTTATTCCCGCTTGGAAAACCTACTATCACTTATTTTTTTGACCCGCAAAAATCACTCCGTCCATTACGATATATAAAAACGGGTGCTGGCGTTGAAGAGGCTGTAAAAAATGAAACGTCACAATATTTTTTTTATACATGTCAAAGCGATGGAAAAGAAAGAATATGTTTTACATATCCACCCAGTTTGGCAGCTTTCTGGAAAATGCTACAAAAAAGATTGTGGGAACGGGCACTAACGAAAGTCAAAAGAATGACTGTGCCGGTACCACCAATTTTTGATGTATGGCGAGCTCTTCGGTGGTATGATCCTACTTATACCGAGTGGACTTCTAGCAATGAAGAAAAAAAGAACAGCCTGAGTACAGAATTTAAAAGTCGAATTCAAACTTTAGATAAAAAAAGAAATCTGCTAAATGTCCTCGCAAGAAGGAAAAGATCTAGCCTGCGAAATGTCCTCGAAACAAGGAAAAGGTCCTGTAGGTATTCTAATTCTAAAACTAAACACAACGAATACTTGATAGACATCTTCGATCCGTTTGTGACCGGAGCGGACCGTCTTGGTTACCTAATGTTTACGGAAAAGCTGCTAGAGTTTCGTTTCGAGATACCGGAAAATATGAGGAAAATGTTATGGTTGAGAAAAAACACCCCACGAAAGGTGTTCAATAAATTGCACGAATTGATGATTCCCCTGATTGTCTATTACCGATTCTACAAAAAACTAGGTAGAGATCTTAAACATACAGTAATAAAATACAAGTCAAAGTCTCCATTGTTCAAAAGCCACCAAATATCGAAAATTCGTGATCCAGAAGGTATGCGTTTCCTTATTGAATTCGCTATTCTGGATCGTACATGGCGGCATGTGCCCCGAACACGACTGGATCTCTATAGACAGAGCAAATGTTTGGCACGAAGAGAACTCGCTAAAAAAGTTCCTCGATGGAAATACAAATTAATCGACGAGTTGGAACAAGTGGAGGGGACAGCCGAGGGAGAGAAGATGTTCGCGGATCATGATCTTCGAATACTCCCATTCAAACGTGTAGCGGTGTTTACTGAGAAGGAGGCGAAAAATCCGAATCAGGCAGTCGTGGATGACTTTGGTAATTATATGCGGAAGCGAAAAACATATGCGGTACGTTTTTTAGGCCAGATGTCCGATTTTCGTCGAGGCCTAATCAAGGGATCCCCGCGTCAGGACAGACGTAAAGCATACGTTTGTCGCATATTACAAGTAAATCCACGCTCCCCTCTTTTCAATTTATTCCCCCGCTCTATTTTTTATTTTTTTTTTAAGATCGCCATGCAGGTGAAAGTCTTTGTTGAAACCCGGATACTTAATAAGGGAAAAAAAGTTGAAAAACACTGGTTGACGGTGATTTTGAATAATAGTAAGGAACTGCGGAAAATGTCGAGGTGGAGACCCAGAGATAAATCCGACGAAGACCTGGAGGATGATATACGAATTGAGAATGTAATGGAAATGTGGGAGAACATTGACTATGGTCAAGCCGTAAGAGCTTTAATATTATTACTGCAGATTTTTCTTAGAAAAAAGGTTGTATTCCCTGCATTGATAATAGGGAAAAATCTAGTCCGTATGTTATTATTGCAAGATACCGAGTGGAAAATAGACTTCGCGCGTTTGCAGAGAGAAAGGTATTCTATATGCACCTATAATGGTATGCGAGTATCAGAAATACTGGCCTTCAACCGATTGCCACAAAACTGGACAGAAGAAGGTCTTCAGATACAGGTCACCAAACCTTTTTCCCTTAAACCTTGGCACACATTTAAGACGCGATCCATTCAAAAAGATCCGAAGAAACTCGAAGGGAACCGGGTGCTTCGTTTTTTAAAGAAAAAAAAAGGTCCGAAGAAACTCGAAAGGGACCGGGGGGTTCGTTTTTTAAAGAAAAAAAAAGGTCCGAAGAAATTCGACGGGAACCGGGTGCTTCGTTTTTTAAAGAAAGAAAAAGGTCCGAAGAAATTCGACGGGGACCGGGGGGTTCGTTTTTTAACAAGTTTTGGGATCTTAACCGACCGTCCTTTCGGTGATCTAATAAGCCCGGATTGGGGAAGATTTTTTAAGCCCATTGGAAAAGAACTCACAAGGAGAATTCTCCAATTTGAAAAGAAACATTCGCTAATTCTAAGCAAACGTTTTCTAAACGTCTTAAAAACAACAAAAAACTGGGTTATCAAAAGCTTTCTATTTCTAAAAAGAGAGCTTTCAAAAAGACACATAATTGCATTATCTGTAGTAAGAGAAAGCTCTGAGTCCACTCTTTCTCAAAAAGACATAGAGAACCTTAAAAACGAACAAGATTTTAGAATGAGTAGTAATCCGAAGATTAGCGAATCGTTGTTGCAAGGTCCAGTTAGAGATTTGAAAGATGATTCATTGCCCGAAAAAAAAGTGGCGGATCCCGAAAAAGAACTGTCGCATCTGGATAATGAACTAAGAGAAGTCTGGGATCACATAGATAAAGTTACAAAAGAAAGAAAGCAAATAGTTTTCACTCCTGAACCCGATTCTCCTAATAAACTCGTACAAGCAAAAAAAAAGATTTTAAAGAAATTACAAAGAATAAAGACTCGCCCACACAAATTTTATTTTCTAAGAATCCGAAAATCCTATTATATTCTACTATTCTTCATTAAAAGGATATCCCGCAATATTAAAAGGATATACCTCAATCTCCTTCAAGGTGCCATTTCTATTCGCAAGATCCATCCACTAATTTTTTTTGAATTTTCAAAAAAAATTAGTGAAAAATCCATTGGCAAAACTGAACCAAATAAAGAAAAAGTGTATAAAACAAAGAAAAAAAAAAATCCCTTTATTTGGAAAAAAAAAAAAAAAAAAAATCCCTTTATTTCGATTTTTAAAGAGTCGCTTTATGATAAAGATAGTAGGATTTCTAAGAATGATATTAAGCTTAGGAATATTTGGGCTAGCAAGAAGACTAAGAAGTCAAAAGGTCATTCGGACTTATCTTCTGTGTCCCAAGCCTATGTATTTTACAAATTATACCAAACCCAACTTATTAACTTAGATAAGTTAAGATATGTTCTTCAATATCACGGAACATCCCGTTTTCTTAAGAAAGAACTAAAGGAGTATTTTGAAGCACAAGAGCTCTTTCATTCTAAATTAAAACATCAAAAATTAAAACATAAAAATATTTTGAATTCTGGAAAAAATCAATGGAAAAGCTGGTTAAAGGCTCAGTATCAATATAGCGTATCTCCAATTATATGGAATAGCTTAAGCCCCCAAAAATGGCGAACTAAAGTCAATCAACAACGTATGGACGAAAATACAGACTTAAATAAAAGGTATTCTAATAAAAAAAGAGAAAAATTCTTTCATAAAAAAAGAGAAAAATTCTTTAAAGCAAATAAAAAAAAAGCAAATAAAAAAAATGTATTTGTATTCGGGACTTACCTAGATCAAAAAGCCAGGGATATTAAGAACTCTCTAAAATCCTATAGCTATGACCTTTTTTCATATCAATCTATTAATTCCGAAGATAAGTCTGTATTACCGCTATGTATAAATAAAAAACAAAAAATTTCTTACAATAGACGGAAAGCTAATTTATTTAATAGTCCAGAAGGTATTGCTCTTAGCAATAATTTTTTAGTACAAAACGATCTTCTGGATCTGTATACGTTTCCAGACCGCAAATATGTTCATTGGAGACTTTTCCCTGGTGGTTTAATTGGTGGAAACGAGAAAGAGGGGAGTCGTCTTAAGCGCTGGACCGCGTCAAATAGTGGTGATGCCGTTAAGTACTGGACCGCGGCAAATGGTAATACAAGTATTAAGCCTGGGGTTCTTGTGAATTGGGAAAATTATAACGTAACTAAAAACGAAAACCCACGTTTTTTTGATTGGTGTGCAATGAATACAAAAATACCAAATAATTGCATCTCGGATCTGAAAGGTTGGTTCTTCCCGGACTTGATGAAACTGGATCTTAGATATCAAGTAGGACCGTGGAGCCTCCCAACAAATTTACTTTTTGAAAATGAACATCCTAATAGGATTCAAGATCCACCAATGGAAAATCATTTTCGACGGATACAAAAAAAAAATGACAATGGTATTCAAAATCTTATAGACATTTGTGTTGAAAATCAAAAAATCAATAAAAATAAAAACCTAGAGAAGCCAAACAAGCAAATGGTAGAGAATTCAGACAAGCAAATGGTAGAGAATCCAGACAAGCAAATGGTAGAGAATCCAGACAAGCAAATGGTAGAGAATCAAAAAGAAAACAAAGGAAAAAAAAACAAAGGAAAAAAAAACAAAGGACCAGGGACTCTGAAACCCTCTACACCATTCACTCAACACACTATACGGAAACGACCTTTCGTGCACTACATAAGAAGCGGGGATATCCGTAGTGTTCAAGTGAGATTGCCGGAGGATGAGGATGAGGATGATGACTATGATCGATTCGACAGACTAAAAGTGAATGCCTACGAATTGAATAAACTCAAGATAATCAAAGAGGCGAAAAGGAAAAAAAAAAGTTTGCTAACCTCTATCAAAAGGGGAAGACTGAAAATGGAGTTTTCGAATACCTTCAAAAGTCTTCAGGAAGTTGTGTTTAACTCCAGACTATTCGGTATCGAACCACTTCGTCTATCTAGACAAAATAAGGACGGACAATTTTTGATCTATCAACTGATAAAGATTTCCTTGGTTGAGCAGATTGATCCCTACGATCATAATGAGAGTTTCGAACTTACTGAAAAATACAGAGCCCGAAGAAAGTTTTTTGTGCCTAAGACCAATGCGGAAACTATACACAAAAGTGATTCTGATTTGTTTGTTCCTGAAACTATTTTATCCACCAAACGACGTAGAGAATTGCGAATTCTAATTTCTTTCTATTCGAGAAACGGAAATCTTATCTATAAAAATCCAGTATTTTGCAAATACGTAAAAAACTGTGGTGAAGTTGTGGATAACAGTGAAAAAAAGAAAAAGAAACTAATAAAATCATTTCTTTGGCCTAATTATCGATTAGAAGATTTAGCTTGTATGAATCGATATTGGTTTAATGCCCATAATGGCAGCCGTTTCAGTATGCTAAGGATACATATGTATCCTCGATTGAAAATTCGTTAATGATACCTTTTTTATATCCATTCTATATCCTATTTGATATCTGAAATAAAGAGATGCATTGGATTTCCATTCCGATACCGGCGGAATGGAAATCCAATGCACAGACCAATATCGATTAGATCTAGAATAAATGAACCGAATCTTTTTTTTTTCTTTTTTATTTTTTTATTTTCTGTGTTTTGAGTGTAAAAATATACCATGCTTTCAGATTCCTATTTCAACCAACTCGTAAATTGGATTGATGAACTTTATTTGATAAAATGATTTCATAAAATTAGTTGAGCAAATTCGGAGTTCCTAAACAAATTAGATTATTATATATACAAAAAAAATGACTAGCATTATTCTTACTGATTGGTAAAATTCATTTAGTTCAAAAAGAAAAAAGGACGATAGAAGATTTTTTATGGTAAAAAATGCATTCATTTCCGTTATTTCACAAAAAGAAAACAGGGGGTCTGTTGAATTTCAAGTAGTTAGCTTCACCAATAAGATACGAAGACTTACTTCCCATTTGGAATTCCACAGAAAAGACTTTTTATCCCAGAGGGGTCTACGTAAAATCCTGGGAAAACGACAACGCCTGCTGTCTTATTTGTCAAAGAAAAACAAGGTACGTTATAAAGAATTAATTAGTCAGCTAGATATCCGAGAATGAAAACCTCGTTAATTTGAACAAGAACTTGAATTATTTAATTTCTTAGATCTTGAATTTTGATGAACTTTTTTTTTTTTTCGTTTTGAGCAATTCATGAAAGAAAGAATCGAGGAATAACCTATGAATGTAACAACGACAAGAAAAGACCTCATGATAGTCAATATGGGACCTCACCACCCATCAATGCATGGTGTTCTTCGGCTCATCCTTACTCTAGACGGTGAAGATGTTATTAATTGTGAGCCGATTTTGGGTTATTTACACCGAGGGATGGAAAAAATTGCGGAAAACCGAACTGTTATACAATATCTGCCTTATGTAACACGGTGGGATTATTTAGCGACTATGTTCACCGAAGCAATAACCATAAATGGACCCGAACAGTTGGGGAATATTCAAGTACCTAAAAGAGCAAGTTATATCAGAATAATTATGTTAGAGTTGAGTCGTATAGCTTCTCATCTATTATGGCTTGGCCCTTTTATGGCGGATATTGGTGCACAGACTCCCTTTTTCTACATTTTCAGAGAAAGAGAATTAGTATATGATCTATTTGAAGCTGCTACCGGTATGAGAATGATGCATAATTATTTTCGTATCGGAGGAGTGGCGGCCGATCTACCGTATGGATGGATAGATAAATGTTTGGATTTCTGTGATTATTTTTTAACAGCAGTTTCGGAATATCAAAAACTTATTACGCGGAATCCTATTTTTTTAGAACGAGTTGAGGGGGTGGGCATTATTGGCGGGGAAGAAGCAATAAATTGGGGTTTATCAGGACCAATGCTACGAGCTTCCGGAATCGAATGGGATCTTCGTAAAGTTGATCGTTATGAATGTTACGGCGAATTGGATTGGGAAATCCAGTGGCAAAAAGAAGGGGATTCATTAGCTCGTTATTTAGTCCGAATCAGTGAAATGACGGAATCTATCAAAATTATTCAGCAGGCTCTGGAAGGAATTCCGGGGGGGCCTTATGAAAATTTGGAAATACGATGCTTTGATAGAGAAAAGGATCCAGACTGGGACGGTTTTGAATATCGATTCATTAGTAAAAAACCTTCTCCCACTTTTGAATTGCCGAAGCAAGAACTTTATGTACGCCTTGAAGCTCCAAAAGGAGAATTGGGAATTTTTTTAATAGGAGATCAAAGTGGTTTTCCTTGGAGATGGAAAATCCGCCCGCCGGGTTTTATCAATTTGCAAATTCTTCCTCAGTTAGTTAAAAGAATGAAATTGGCTGATATTATGACGATACTAGGTAGCATAGATATCATTATGGGAGAAGTAGATCGTTGAAATGATAATTGATACAACCGAAGTACAAGATATTAATTCTTTTTCCAGATTGCAATCCTTGAAAGAGGTCTATGGAATCGTATGGATGCTTGTACCTATTTTGAGTCTTGTATTAGGCATTACTCTAGGTGTACTGGTAATAGTGTGGTTAGAAAGGGAAATATCCGCCGGAATACAACAACGTATTGGGCCTGAATACGCAGGGCCTATGGGAATTCTTCAAGCTTTAGCTGATGGAACAAAACTCGTTTTCAAAGAGAATCTTCTCCCGTCTCGAGGAGATACTCGTTTATTCAGCATAGGACCATCCATAGCAGTTATATCCATTTTACTAAGTTATTCAGTAATTCCTTTTAGCTATCGCCTTGTCTTATCTGATCTCAATATCGGTGTTTTTTTGTGGATTGGCGTTTCCAGTATTGCTCCCATCGGACTTCTTATGTCAGGATATGGATCAAATAATAAATATTCTTTTTTAGGTGGTCTACGAGCCGCTGCTCAATCAATTAGTTATGAAATACCATTAACTCTTTGTGTGTTATCAATATCTCTACGTGTGATTCGTTTAACCATAAACCTTTCTTAATTTCTTTCTTGTTAGTAAAGAAATGGAATAGATATCCTCATTGTTTTATTCATTAGTGATGTTGATGGACTAAATCAGATAGTTATATGAGTGAAAGAAAACAGCTTCCAATTTTGCAGTAAAAAGAGTGAGTCTCATTTCCTACGTACAAGAATTAAAAGAAAGTAAATAGCAGCAAAACTTTTACCCCAAGATTGGTTGATTAGTCATCCTAGCTTGAAGCGGGCTCAAAATATCAACCGTATAGAGTTTTGATTCTCGTTTGGTTCTATGTAGTACCCGAACGGATGATTGATAAAAAATAAGTGGATGGTTAGGAACACAAAAATACATAAAGGATTAGTGATGGAGCTATATTATGTAAATTATCCAACAGGATCTTTTTTCATAACATAAAAAGAATACTAATTGGGGCTTGAAGTTTGGTAGAAATGATCAAGCAGTACTCCTCGCGATTCCGATCCAGAGTATGCTCCTATCCACAGATTAGAAAATGACTATCAGGAACGAAATAATCCTTTTTTGAAACCCCCATTTTCAGAAAGAAGAATAGGAAGAAAAACAAAAAGATCTTTTTATTCTTTTATATATTCATATTCATAGCGATATCCTGTCATGATTCATGAACTAATGGAATGCTTCATTTTTTTCGTAATGAAAAGGCTGGGTTGAAATATCTCTTGATATTACTACAAGGAGTATTTTATTGAAGGATTAGGTTATTACTCAACAAAGAAAAATTGAAATTATTAAAGGACAAGATCAATTCAGAAGTGCTTTTTGAATTACTTAATTATTATTATAGCCTAGAAGATAGAATTCCATTGGTTTAATTCGGGACCTTACCCCCGTTTTTGACTCTATCTATATATATTTGACTCTATCTATATATATATATATATATATATATATTGATACTCCAACCGTATCAAGATAAAGAATATCAAAGAGGTCCTTAGATTTATTGGCGGCCCCCGAGGAGCCGTATGAGGTGAAAATCTCACGTACGGTTCTGGAATAGCGATGCGAACAGTGATGTTATCACCGACTATAATTATCTAACAGTTCAAGTACAGTTGATATAGTTGAAGCCCAAACAAAATATGGTTTGTGGGGGTGGAATTTGTGGCGTCAACCTATAGGGTTTCTTGTTTTTCTAATTTCTTCCCTAGCAGAATGTGAAAGATTACCCTTTGATTTACCAGAAGCAGAAGAAGAATTAGTAGCAGGTTATCAAACCGAATATTCAGGTATCAAATTTGGTTTATTTTACGTTGCTTCCTATCTAAATCTATTAGTTTCTTCGTTATTTGTAACAGTTCTTTACTTGGGCGGTTGGAATATCTCTATCCCGTACATATTCGTTCCTGGGCTCTTTGAAATAACTAAAGTGGGTAGCGTTTTTGGAACGACAATTGGTATTTTTATTACATTAGCAAAAACTTATTTATTTTTGTTCATTTCTATCACAACAAGATGGACTTTACCTAGGCTAAGAATGGACCAATTATTAAATCTTGGATGGAAATTTCTTTTACCCATTTCTCTCGGTAATCTATTATTAACAACTTCTTCCCAACTTCTTTCACTGTAAAGGAAAAAGGAATGGGCTATTCTATATTTATGGTGTCTCTCAAACAAGAGAAAGAAACAAAGATAAAATTATTCATAGATCTTTACGATATGTTCCCTATGGTAACTGGGTTCATGAATTATGGTCAACAAACAGTACGAGCTGCAAGGTACATTGGTCAGGGGTTCATGATTACCTTATCCCACGCAAATCGTTTACCCGTAACTATTCAATATCCTTATGAAAAATTAATTACATCGGAACGTTTCCGCGGTCGAATCCATTTTGAATTTGATAAATGCATTGCTTGTGAAGTATGTGTTCGTGTATGTCCTATAGACCTGCCCGTTGTTGATTGGAAATTGGAAACCGGTATTCGAAAGAAACGATTGCTTAATTACAGTATTGATTTCGGAGTTTGTATATTTTGTGGTAACTGCGTTGAGTATTGTCCAACAAACTGTTTATCAATGACGGAAGAATATGAACTTTCTACTTATGATCGTCACGAATTGAATTATAATCAAATCGCTTTGGGTCGTTTACCAATGTCAGTAATCGACGATTATACAATTCGGACAATTTTGAATTCATCGCAAATAAAAAACGTCAAAACGTTTTGATTCAAGAAGAATTTCTAATTATCAAGATTCAATTTGATCTAATCTAAAGGAATGAGTTCTTTATTTTATTTTTTTTTCTTGGTCAATAAATAGAAATTCGGACCAACTATTGATTGGTTAGTGCTAAGCGCCACTGCATTTTTCTTTTGGATTGAAAATCATATATCCATAATTAGTTCGAAATATAAGAATTTCGAACGAAACTTAAACTAACTAGGCTTTCTTTCGAGTGAAGTGGGGTCCACTAGTTGTGTGTACCTCCACCAATTTAAACTCATTCGATTCGAATTCAATTAGGAGCATATCATAAAAAATTTCCCGGTCGAGTCAATAAAATCATGAAACACATTTCGATTTATTTATCTTTTAAATAGAATGGATTTGCCTGGACTAATACATGATTTTCTTTTAGTTTTTCTGGGATCGGGTCTTATAGTAGGAGGTCTGGGGGTGGTCTTACTTCCCAATCCAATTTTTTCCGCCTTTTCGTTGGGATTGGTTCTTGTTTGCATATCCTTATTTTTTAGTTTATCAAACTCCTATTTTGTAGCGGCTGCGCAGCTACTTATTTACGTGGGAGCTATAAATGTTTTAATCCTATTTGCTGTGATGTTCATGAATGGTTCAGAATATTCCAAAGATTCCAATCTTTGGACTGTTGGTGATGGGATTACGGCGTTGGTTTGTACAAGTATTTTTTTTTCACTAATTACTACTATTCTAGATACGTCTTGGTACGGGATTATTTGGACGACAAAATCAAATCAGATTATAGAGCAAGATTTGATAGGTAATAGTCAACAAATTGGAATTCATTTATCAACTGATTTTTTTCTTCCATTTGAGCTCGTTTCAATAATACTTTTAGTTGCTTTGATAGGTGCAATTGCCGTTGCTCGTCAATGATCAATCCAATCTTTATAACTGTTAACAGCAAGAAAAATGGAACTTTGTTTTGGGTTATTAAATCCATTTCTTTTCAATTCTATTTGAATTGCAGAAGAAAATACTATTCCTTTCTTTTGTACTTATTAGTACTTCTTCTAGGAAACCGAATTTGTGGAATTGTTGTTCATATTGAAATGAATTCAAATTAATAAGGAGCTGGTCAATGATACTCGAACATGTACTTGTTTTGAGTGCCTATTTATTTTCTATCGGTATTTATGGATTGATCACGAGTCGAAATATGGTTAGGGCTCTTATGTGCCTTGAACTTATACTGAATTCAGTTAATCTAAATTTCGTAACATTTTCGGATTTTTTTGATAGTCGCCAATTAAAAGGAGATATTTTTTCCATTTTTATTATAGCTATTGCAGCCGCCGAAGCAGCTATTGGGTTGGCTATTGTTTCGTCAATTTATCGTAACAGAAAATCAATTCGTATCAATCAATCCAATTTATTGAATAAATAAGTAGTATAGATATTATATATCTACATTATAAAAAGGAGACTCTTCAGCAATTGAAATTCAACTAGCATGAATATAAATTTGCGTATATGATACGTGAATATCAAAAAGGGCACGAAATTAAAGTATCTTGGCTCAATCTCTTGAGTCGCTCCGGAATTCGATTGATGTGAAAAATTCTGGTAAAATCATTGATTCATCTGGTGTCTAAATATAGGATTCATTTATAAGTTACTAGATCGAAAGTTTATGACATTCCAAAATTGATAGATCCAATGTCGCATTCAGTAAAGATTTATGATACCTGTATAGGATGTACTCAATGTGTGCGTGCCTGCCCGACGGACGTATTAGAAATGATCCCTTGGGATGGTTGTAAAGCCAAGCAAATTGCTTCTGCTCCAAGAACAGAGGACTGTGTTGGTTGTAAGAGATGTGAATCCGCCTGTCCAACGGATTTTTTGAGCGTTCGAGTTTATTTATGGCATGAAACAACTCGAAGTATGGGTCTAGCTTATTAATACGTTCCAGAAAAAACCACTTCAATCCATTTTGAATACAGTTTCTTTATTTTACCGACAAAACCCCGTACTCAAAAAGAAAAAATATATATATATTATTTGTATTTTTGAGCGCGGGGTTTTTTGGTCCAAGTTTATCTTGCCTTTACCACGAATTATTTTCCTTGGTTAACAATAATTGTAGTTTTTCCCATATTGACGGGTTCTTTAATTTTCTTGCTACCTCATAGAGGTAATAAGGTCATGAAATGGTATACTTTATGTATATGTATTTTAGAGCTTCTTTTAACAACCTATACATTCTGTTATCATTTCCAACTGGACGATCCATTAACCCAACTAACAGAGAATTATAAATGGATCCGGTTTTTTGATTTTTATTGGAGATTAGGAATAGATGGGCTTTCTATAGGACCTATTTTATTGACGGGATTTATTACCACTTTAGCTACTTTAGCGGCCTGGCCAGTTACTCGAGATGCTCGATTGTTCCATTTTTTGATGTTAGCAATGTACAGCGGTCAAATAGGATCATTTTCCTCTAGAGACCTTTTACTTTTTTTCCTAATGTGGGAGTTCGAATTAATTCCCGTTTATCTACTTCTATCGATGTGGGGGGGAAAGAAACGTCTCTATTCAGCTACAAAGTTCATTTTGTACACTGCGGGGGGGTCCATTTTTCTATTAATAGGAGTTCTGGGTATTGGTTTATATGGTTCCAATGAACCAACACTGAATTTTGAAACATTAGCTAATCAGTCGTATCCTGTGGCACTCGAAGTAATATTCTATGTGGGATTTCTTATTGCTTTTGCTGTCAAATTGCCGATTATACCCTTACATACATGGTTACCAGATACACACGGGGAAGCACATTATAGTACGTGTATGCTTCTAGCTGGAATCTTATTAAAAATGGGAGCTTATGGGTTGGTTCGAATCAATATGGAATTATTACCTCATGCTCATTGCCTATTTTCCCCCGGGTTGATTATAGTAGGGACAATACAAATAATCTATGCAGCTTCAACATCTCCTGGACAACGTAATTTAAAAAAAAGAATAGCTTATTCCTCTATATCTCATATGGGTTTCATAATTATTGGCATTGGATCTCTAAGCGATACGGGACTTAATGGAGCCATTTTACAAATAATCTCTCATGGATTTATTGGGGCGGCTCTTTTTTTCTTGGCCGGAACGAGTTATGATAGAATACGCCTTCTTTATCTCGATGAAATGGGTGGAATGGCTATCCCCCTTCCAAAATTATTTACGATGTTCAGTATCTTATCGATGGCTTCCCTTGCATTACCGGGCCTGAGCGGTTTTGTTGCCGAATTATTAGTATTATTTGGAATAATTACCAGTCAAAAGTATCTGTTAATGCCAAAAATAATAATTGCTTTTTTAATGGCAATTGGAATGATATTAACTCCTATTTATTCATTATCTATGTTACGCCAAATGTTCTACGGATACAAGCTATTTAATGTTCCAAACTCTTATTTCTTTGATTCTGGTCCGCGAGAGTTATTTGTTTCGATCTCTCTCCTTCTACCAATAATTGGGATTGGTATTTATCCAGATTTCGTTCTGTCATTATCGGTTGACAAAGTGGAAGCTATTATATCTCATTTTATTTTTCGATAGTTTTCAAGAAAAAAGAATAAATGGAAAACGAATCCTATTAGTGAGAAAGAAGTCCTTTTTCTCTTAAATTCGATTTTCTCTAAAGTTTTCACTTAACTACTTAACTTAAGTAAAAATAATAATAAGAAGGAAAAATGAAGTGGAACCAAATCGATTTGGTCTTTAGGAGAACCATTTGAATCACTACACTACTTGATTCAAATGGTTCGTGCACCTTATACGAAGTTTTCTTATCTTATTATTATATTCTTACTTATTTTATATTTATACTATATATATTTTGATTCTATCTTATCTATTATATTATATAGAATAGAGATTTTGATTTCTTATTTTATTTAACAAATTTTGACTAAATAGTCGATTTCTTTTTTGTATTTTTAGATATATATCTATTTCATTAAATTATATGTTAATGTGTTAATGTAAATTAAATGAACCATAACTATGTAAGCCTATTCCTAATAAATTGACCCCAAAATAGCATATCCAAATTATAATAAAGCCCAGAAAAGCCACAATTGCGGAATTTACACTTTCCAAATTTGGATTTGTTCGAGTATGTAAATAAATTGCAAACATGGTCCAAGTAATAAATGCCCAAGTTTCTTTTGGATCCCAATTCCAATAGGATCCCCATGCCTCATTAGCCCATACTGCTCCGGAAAGAATACCTATGGTTAAAAAGAGAAATCCTAGACTAATAATACGAGAACTCCAATGATCTAATTGTTGAATCAGTTGAGCCTTGTAATAGTTTTTAGAAGAAATAAAAGAAGTGCTTAGTAAAACATTGCTTGGGTCATTCATATATTGGATCTCTACAAAGGAAAATGAATCCGTTAAAAATGCTTTCTTTTTACTAATAATTCTTAGAGCTTTTCGAAATGTAATGACTAAGAGAGCTACTGATAATAATGATCCACACAAAAGAGCTGCATAGCCCAATACCATCATACTTACGTGCATCATTAACCATTGGGATTGGAGAGCAGGTACTAATATTTCTGATTGCTGCATTTCACTTAAAAGACCTGAAGTAACAAGGCCCTGGGTAAAAATAGTACTTGACGAGGTTATTGTCCTTAAATAACTTTTCTGTTTTTTAAAATAGGGAACCATATGAATAATCGAGAAACTCCATGACAGAAAAAGTAATGATTCATATAAATTACTTAATGGAAAATGGCCCGAATAAGCCCAACGAGTGACTAATAAGCCTGTTATACATAAAAAAGTTGCTATCACGCCTTTTTCTGACGAATCATATAGTCCTATGATTTCATCGACCAATAAGGTTATCAAAAAAATTGTAATTCCAATTGAAACGAGCGAAAAGGAGATATGAGTTAATATATGTTCTAGAGTAGAAAATATCATAAAAAAAGGGGGGGGGTACTCAATTAGATATAATGAATTCAAATTCAGAATTGAATTCATTATAGGCCTTATTGTATCTCTTTTAGAAGAGCACATGCCGCTACTCGGACTCGAACCGAGATGCTTTCGCACTGCTTCCTAAGAGCAGCGTGTCTACCGATTTCACCATAGCGGCCGGCGTAGTTGAAATAATACTAATCTATTTGTAGATTAATCGTCGAGATTGAAGGATTCAATTTGATATTTTTTTTTTTAATTGCATATATTATTATATTATATAGGCTAGAGTCTAACTATATAAACAGAAACTTGGTTGGTTAGTAGTGTATAATTATTTCTAAATTTTTTATTATATTTTACATTTTTATTATATTTTACATTAGTGTGAAAAGTAAATGGATGGGGAAAGTAAGACTCCCCATTCGGAAATAATAAACTACATTCCATTAATAAGGAGTTAAACTTTCTATCTTTTATTTTTTTCGATTTCAAACAAAAAAGTACTATTTTAGGATTAATATTTGTGAATCTCGGGTTTGATTATTTTTTTTTTTCTCCAAAAAAACTTTTAGAATTTCCAGTACAAACAGACTTCGCTAACGAAAAAGCTTTCAAGGCTGCCCAATATGCCTTTTTTTTCCAAATATTTTTACGAATACGTTTCTTTGATATAGAAGTGCGTTTTTTTGGAACTGCCATGAAAATTAAAAAAAAAAGTTATTCATTTCTAGAGTTGGATGTGAAAGACATCTATTCTGCAAACAATTTTCATTTTTCTGTGGTTTTCCGGTGGATCAAAATGTAACACAAAATTCTAAAGTCTTTTTTTAATATCCCTATCTATTCTTGTGTTCCTCTATTTAAACAGATAGATACAAATAAAAAATAGATCGAAAGGTTTCAAAAAACCCCAGTCCTTATTATTTCAATCTTTTTTTATATTACACCGAGCAAGTTCAAAAAGCGAGTCCGCCGATTTTTCATTTTGAAATTCAAATGAAAAATCAAACGAGTAGTTAATCATTAGTAATTGAACCTTTTTATTTGAAGTCTCTTTCGTCTATATGTTTTTGAAAGAGAAG